TAGAAAGAAGAATTATATTCTATTTTCAGGGTATGAACCTAAAAGCTTAAGTTTAGCTTATCTTTCTATATTTAGGTGTAATGATGCACATTGAATTTTGATTTCAAAGGATTAGTTTAATTCTAAATAATATAATAAGAGTAATATAATTACATTATCTATTCTATCAAAATAGCCCTTTATTCAGGCATCTTATTATTTATATAATTGTTTTTTTAGGAACTTGTTTAAAATAATTTATAGAATACTGTGAAGATAAACATTTGGTCCTGTCAAACAAATAATTAATTAAAATAATGAATTTGATTTATTTAATTTTAATAAATTATATATTATTATATAATTACTGTTAATGTAAATTAGATATTTTGAAAAAAGTGAAAAGAAAAGGGGGGGATAATATATATATATATATAAGACTATTTAAGAAAAGGGAAAAGTATACTAGTATATAACCAATAGGACTATTTAGAAGGTGGAAGCTAACATCCCAAGTAGAGATAGGAGTGTATTGAGTAGGTAACAGAGTATGACCGACAAGAATGTGACGCATGATCCATATGAGAGGGTTGGAAAAGAAGAAGTGAGAGAAAGAGAGATGTATACCAATAAGAAATATGGGGATACAAGAGACCGGGATATCAGGTTGGAAGGATCAGACTATAAGGTAGATAGACATAGGAGTATTTAGGATAAGGTGATAGTACATTGAATACAAGGAGTATATAGGAGTCAGTATAATGAGAAGGATAGTGTAATAAATAACCAGGATATGTAAGTATTTAGATATGGGTAACAGTACATGATACGAGAGAGTGATAAGACTAGTATATAGATAGGATATTATAATCATATAAATATTTATAGGTGGGTGAGAGATATGGCGATGGATACGAGAGGAGACGGAGGATCAGGGGAGGGGGAGTGCATTAATACGTTCCTTTTGATTTCTAAATTAGAATAATTATATTATAAGTTTGATTCTTTCTTTAAAATTCAGAATTTAAATTTTATTATATGTAAAGTTTTCTTTAATTTCTAAATGAGTTTTATTATCAGTGTTTATTTTTGGTTTTTATTTCGAGATAAAACCAGGGTTTTAATTATAACTGACAAAAATTGTGCCAGCCGTCGCGGTTATACAATTAGTTAAATTGAATTTTTTCGGCTAAATATTTTATTATTTTTATAATTAAAATTTTTATTTTGAGGTGAAATTCAAATTTGATAATTTTTTATTTGTTTATATAGATATATGAAGTTCATATAAAAACTAGGATTAGATACCCTATTATTATGATTGTAAATTTGCTTTAATATTAATAGTTATGTTCTTAAAATTAAAAGAATTTGGCGGTTATTTATTCTCTCCAGAGGAACCTGCCCCGTAATTGATAATCCACGATTGATTTTACTTAAATTTTGTTTATATATCGCTGTCATTAGAATGTTTTATTAGAATATTTTCTTAAAATTTTATGGATTTAATGTTAGGTCAAGATGTAGCTATATTTAAGTGGAGGTGGGTTACATTAATTATATTTTTGGATGGTTGAATTTGATTTTAGCCTGAAATTGGATTTGGTTGTAATTTTTATAAAATTTTTATTTTTGATTTGAGTTCTAAATAATGTACACATCGCCCGTCGCTCTCATTATGAAATAGTTGGGATAAGTCGTAACAAAGTAGGCCTACCGGAAGGTGGGCCTGGTAAGTTCAAGATGTTTCTTTAAGGGAGTTTATTATTTACATTAATAATTTTAGTTGTGCAATTCAATTCATCTTGATTAATATTTTTAAAATATTTTTTTTTGTTTTTCTTTGTTTAATAAAAATATTTTTTGTTTTAGTATTTTTAAGAATTAATATTTTTGTTTTTCTAACTGTGAAGGTTTTATATTTATTATAATTTAAGTATTTATAATTTGGAGTACCTTTTGCATCAGGGTTTGATAAAATTAATAAATTATTTTCTTTTCTCGAAACTTTAAGATTTAAGATATAATGTTTTTTTTTGTTTCAAAAAAATATATAATTTTATCTTAGAGGTTATATGCTTTTCATTTAAAGTGATATCTAGTTTTTTAATAATTGAATATAATTCATTTTTAATAATGCTTTAATAAATTTTATTAGTATAAGTTTATTAATTAAAAATAGATGGGGATAAGCTCTTCTTTTTTTTTAAAAATATTTTTTTAAAGATACTATATAGGATTAAAAATTTCCATTTATTATTTTATTATAATTATGTATTTTTTTTAAAGATTTTTTTTGTTTTTAATTTTTTATTAAAATTTTTCTTTTAATTTTTAAAATATTAAATAATGTTAAAATTAGTAATTTAGTTAATTTATCTATGGGAACTCGGCAATTTTTATTTCCACCTGTTTAACAAAAACATGTTCTTTTGTTTTTATATAAGATCGGGCCTGCCCATTGATTATAAATATTGAAAGGCTGCGGTATTTTAACTGTACGAAGGTAGCATAATCACTTGTCTTTTAATTGGAGGCTAGAATGAATGGTTTGATGAGAAATATACTTTCTTTAGATAATTTATTTGAATTTAATTTTTTAGTTAAAAAGCTAAAATTTTTTTATAGGACGAGAAGACCCTATAGAAGTTAACTTTTTTTATAAATTTTATTTTTTTGTTTATAAATTTATTTTTTAGAAGGATTAGTTTTGTTGGGGTGACAATGGAATTTTTTTAACTTTCATTATTTTTTTCATTAATTTATGTTTTTTTGATCCGAAATTTTCGATTATAAGATTAACTTACCTTAGGGATAACAGCGTAATCTTTTTGGAGAGTTCATATCGATGAGAAGGTTTGCGACCTCGATGTTGAATTAAGATAAGGGACGGGGGTAGATTTTCGTCTTTTTGGTCTGTTCGACCATTATATTCTTACATGATTTGAGTTCAGACCGGCGTGAGCCAGGTCGGTTTCTATCCTTATTTTTAGTAATTTAGTACGAAAGGACCAATTACTTTAATTATATTATTTTTCTTTGATTAATTTTAACTATTTTGGCAGATTAGTGCTATAAATTTAGAATTTATATATGTGTTTATTTCACAAATAGTAATATATATAGTTATTTTTATTTTTTTGATTGTTATGGTTTTATTATCTGTGGCTTTTGTAACTTTGTTGGAACGAAAGGTTTTGGGTTATATTCAATTACGTAAAGGTCCTAATAAAGTTGGCTATATAGGCCTTTTACAACCATTTAGTGATGGTCTAAAATTATTTTTTAAGGAACAAACATATTTGTATATATCTAATTTTATGATTTATTATTTTTCACCAGTTTTTATATTAATATTATCTTTGAGATTATGGTTACTGTTTCCCTTTATAGTTAATGTTTATGATTTTAATTTAGGGTTTTTATATTTTTTGTGTTGTACTAGTTTAGGTGTTTATGGTGTATTAATATGTGGTTGATCTTCAAATTCAAATTATTCAATGTTAGGTTCACTTCGTTGTATAGCTCAAACTATTTCTTACGAAGTAAGAATATCAATAATTTTATTGTGCTTGATGGTATTTGTTTATGGTTTTGATTTAATTTTGTTTTCTTTTTTTCAGAATTATATTTGATTTGCTTTTTTTTCTTTTCCTTTATTTTTTTGTTGAATTTCTTCTTTTTTGGCTGAAGTTAATCGTTCACCTTTTGATTTTGCTGAGGGGGAATCAGAATTGGTTTCTGGATTTAATGTTGAATATAGAAGAGGGGGCTTTGCTTTTATTTTTTTATCTGAATATATAAATATTATTTTTATAAGTCTTTTAACTGTTATCTTTTTCTTAGGTTGTGATTTATATTCTTTGTTGTTTTTTTTAAAATTAGTTTTTATTATTTTCTTAGTTATTTGAGTTCGTGGAACTTTACCTCGTTTTCGTTATGATAAATTAATGTATCTTACTTGAAAAATTTTTTTACCTATTTCTTTAAATTATTTTATTTTTTATATAGGTTTTATTATTTATATGTTTGAATATTTATAATCATTATAATAAGTTAAGCTAATAGAAGAATTGAACTTCTTTCTTATATTTTCAAAATATACGCTTATCTAAAGCTTATTCAGCTAGTCTGTTAATTTATCTCATATTTTTAATATTATCGGGTTCAGGATAAAATATAAGAAATATAAAGTTGTAATAATTTGTCCCGTAGTAATAAATGGTTCTTCTGCTGGTCGAGCCCCAATTCATGTTAATAATATAACTATGGTTAAAAAAGATCAGAATATGATTTGGTTAATTGGGTAAAATATGTTTCTTTGAAATTTATTTTTTGAAGTTAATGGAATAACTAATATTATTATAATTGATAAAATTATTGCTACAACCCCTCCTAATTTATTGGGAATTGATCGTAAGATTGCATAAGCAAAAAGGAAATATCATTCAGGTTGAATATGAATGGGGGTAACTAAAGGGTTTGCTGGGATAAAATTTTCAGGGTCTCCTAATAATCGTGGTTCTAATAAATTAATTATTAAAAATAAATATAAAGCAATTAATATTCCTATAATATCTTTAATTGAGAAGTATGGGTGAAATGGTATTTTATCATAATTTCTGTTAATACCAGTCGGATTGTTAGAACCTGTTTGGTGAAGAAATAATAAATGAATTATGGTCATACCAGCTAGAATAAATGGTAATAAAAAGTGTAATGTGAAAAATCGAGTTAATGTTGCATTGTCAATTGAAAAACCTCCTCATAGTCATTTAACAATTTCATTACCTAAATATGGAATAGCTGATATTAGATTAGTAATAACTGTAGCACCTCAGAAAGATATTTGTCCTCATGGTAATACATATCCTAAGAATGCTGTTGCTATGATAATAAATAATATAACTACTCCAATTGCCCATGTTATAAATAATTTATAAGACCCATAATATATCCCCCGTCCAATATGTATATATAAACAAATAAAAAATATCGAGGCCCCGTTGGCATGTATATTACGTAATAATCATCCTGAGTTTACATCTCGTGTAATATGAATAACTCTATCAAATGCGATGTTAATATCAGCTGTGTAATGTATAGCTAAAAATACTCCAGTTAAAATTTGAATAATTAAACACATACCTAAAAGTGATCCAAAATTTCATCAAATTGAAATTGATGATGGTGTTGGTAAATCAAATAAAGAAGAATTTATAATTTTAATTATAGGATGGGATTTTCGGATTGGTTTTTTCATAATTTTTTTTTCGTATTGGTCCTTCAAATGTATTTGTAATAAAGATTACATAAATTATTGTTATTAATAAATATAAAGCCATTATAATTGTAATAATTGATCTATTATTATTAAATAATTTTATTATTGATATATTTTGTTGACCGTCTATAGTTTGAATTATAATTCTTCTATAAGATAATATTTCTTCTTTTAATAAAATTGTTGAAATAGTTAATGTGATTATAATTATAATTAAGGTTTTGAATGAAAATTTTATAATTTCATTTGAGGCAATTCTTGCTATATATATAAATAATACTAGTATTCCCCCTAATATAACTAATACTAGAATATAAGAATATCAAGTATACTTTATTCATATACTTATTATCAAGGATGATAAAAAGGTGATAAGAATCAAGTTAAATCCTATTCTTAATGGGTGATTTAAATAAATTAAGGTAGTAGATAAAGTTAATATTAAAATTAAAATTATTTTCATATTCAGCAGGTAGTTTATTAAAAATATTAATTTTGGAGATTAAAGTAAGGATTAACTTTCTCTTGCTGAAGTTTTAAAGAATTATCTATCTATGATTTACAAGATCATTATTTTTTTTTAAACTATTAAAACTAATTTTATTAAATTATTTTGTTTTTTGGTACATATTTATTTGTGGTTTAATTATTTTATGTTCTTCTCGGAAGCATTTACTTTTAACTTTATTGAGATTGGAATATTTAGTTGTTGTAATTTTTTTTTCTTTCTTTTTTTTTCTTTATAGATATTTAAGAGAATATTATTTTATTATTTTTTTTTTAACTTTTTCTGTCTGTGAAGGGGTTTTAGGCCTTTCGGTTCTTGTTTCTATAATTCGTTGTCATGGTAATGACAACTTAATGAATATCAGAAGTTTAATATGATAAAAATATTAATTTTTAATCTTTTTTTGATTCCTTTATGCTTTTTAAATAATTGAATAATTCTAATTTGTTCACTTTTTTTTTCTTTAATTTTGTTTTTTAACATAAGATTATTTACTTATTTTTATGGATCTTTAAGTTATGGTTTTATAATGGATGTTCTTTCTTCATCTTTGATTTATTTAAGAATTTGAATTAGTTTATTAATGATTTTGGCCAGATATAAAATTAATTTAACTGGTTCATCTAATTATTTTGTTATAGTTATTATCTCTTTGTTACTTTTTTTAATTCTTTCTTTTTCAACTCAAAATATCTTTTTATTTTATATTTTTTTTGAATCTAGTTTAATTCCAACTCTTTTATTAATTTTTGGTTGAGGTTATCAACCCGAACGTCTTTCTTCAGGATTTTATTTACTTTTTTATACCCTTTTTGGTTCTTTACCTCTTTTATTATCAATTTTTTATATTAATAATTCTAATTTAACTATATTTTATCCATTGATTTTAGTTAATTATAATTTTTATTTATATCTAGGATTAATTTTAGCTTTTTTAATTAAAATACCCATAGTTTTTTTTCATTTCTGATTACCCAAGGCTCATGTTGAGGCTCCTATTTCTGGGTCTATGATTTTAGCTGGTATTCTTTTAAAATTAGGGGGTTATGGTTTAATACGTGTTTTAAGTTTTATTGAGGGCTTTTTTTTATCTAATAATGTTTTTTTGATTAGATTAAGTTTATTTGGTATAATATCAATTAGTTTTATTTGCATGTTTCAGGTTGATATAAAATCTTTAATTGCTTATTCTTCTGTTAGACATATAGGTTTAGTGATTTGCGGTATTTTTTCAATAAATAATTTTGGTATGATAGGTTCTTTGGTTTTAATAATTGGTCATGGCCTTTGTTCTTCTGGTTTATTTTGTTTGGCTAATTTGATTTATGAGCGTTCAAATAGTCGTAGATTCTATTTTAATAAAGGTATAATTAGTTTAATACCCAGATTATCCTTTTTTTGATTTTTATTTTGTTCTAACAATATGGCCAGACCTATAACTTTAAATTTATTAGGTGAAATCTTTATTATTAATAGTTTAATAAGATGATCATATTATTCTTTTTTCTTTTTATTTTGAAGTTCATTCTTAAGATGTTGTTATAGAATTTATTTATATTCTAATACTCAACATGGTTCTTTATACTCTGGGTTAAAGTTTATTTTTAATATTAATTTGCGTGAATATATATTACTTTTTTTTCATTGTTTTCCTTTAAATTTTATGATTTTAAAAATTGATATTTTTATGATTTGGCTATGTTTGAATAGTTTAATAAGAATAATAATTTGTGGTGTTATAGGTATAATATTATTTCAGACTTTGAAAAATACTTCTTTTTATATAATTAGATCTTTTTTTTTATTTTTTTTAGGATTGTTAATGTTTTTATCAGGCCTTTGTTTAATTTATTTTAATCAATCTTTTTTATTTGATTGAGAGTTTATTACTTTTAATAGTATAATAATTACTTTAACTTTAATTTTTGATTGAATGTCTTTATTATTTGGAGGTTGTGTTTTTTTTATTTCATCTATAGTTGTTTTATATAGTCATTCTTATATATCTTCAGATCAAAATAAGGTTCGTTTTTTATATTTAGTTTTAATGTTTATTTTTTCTATATTTATACTCATTATGAGACCTAATCTTGTTAGAATTTTAATTGGTTGAGATGGTTTAGGACTAGTTTCTTATTGTTTAGTTATTTATTTTCAAAATTATAAATCCCATAGAGCAGGTATATTAACTATTTTAACTAATCGTATTGGTGATGTTGCTATTCTTTTATCAATTGCTTGAATAATAAATTTTGGTAGATGACATTTCTTTTACTATATATTTATTTATGATAAATGAGTTTTTTATTTAATTGTTTTATTGATTATAGCTGCTTTTACAAAAAGAGCTCAAATCCCCTTTTCTTCTTGATTACCTGCTGCAATAGCTGCTCCTACTCCAGTTTCTGCTTTGGTTCACTCTTCTACTTTAGTAACCGCGGGAGTATATCTTTTAATTCGTTTTAGTACAATAATTTATATATTTAATTGTGATTTTTTTTTAATATTATCTTTAATAACTATGTTTATATCAGGTTTAGGAGCTAATTTTGAATTTGATTTAAAAAAGATTATTGCTTTATCAACTTTAAGACAATTAGGTTTAATAATAACTATTCTTTTTTTAGGATTTCCTTATCTATCTTATTTTCATCTATTAACACATGCTTTTTTTAAAGCATTACTTTTTTTGTGTGCCGGATTAATTATTCATGTTATAAATGATACACAAGATATTCGTTTTATGGGAGGTTTAACATATCAATTACCTTTTACTATCACATGTTTTTGTATTTCTAATCTTTCTTTATGTGGATTTCCTTATCTCTCGGGGTTTTATTCAAAGGATTTAATTTTGGAATTATCAACTTTTTCAGGTTCTAATATTTTTGTTTATATTATTATATATATTTCTGTAGGGCTAACTGTTTCTTATAGTATACGATTAATTTATTATACCATAAATTTATATCCTAATTCTTATGTTTGTCAAAACTATACTGAAGATAAGTTGATAAATTTTTCAATGATTTTTTTAATTTTAATATCTGTGTTTTCGGGTAGAATTTTAATATGAGTTATTTTTACTACTCCTAGTTTTTTGATTATATCAACTTTTATAAAATTGATATCATTATTTATGATTATATTAGGTTCTTTTTTAGGATATGAATTGTCAGTTTTTTACTATTATTCTCATTCTAATTATTTAATTTTATACAAGCTTTCTTCTTTCTTAGGGGGTATATGATTTTTACCTTTTTTTAGAACGTATATTATAAATAATAATTTTTTTAAAATTTCATTTGATTTGAATCAGAATTTAGAAGTTGGTTGGGGTGAATTAATTTTCTCAAAACTATCTTTTTTTTACGTAGTAGTTTTGAGAAAATTTGTTCATTTTTTTTATTATAATAATTTAAAAGTTTATATAATTTCTTTTTTTTTATTTGCCTTGTTATTTTTTGTTTTTTAATGCTTAAATAGCTTAATATTAAAGCTTAATATTGAAGATATTATTATGGGATTTATTCTCTTTAGGCATTTATAAAAATAATTATTTTTTCTTTTCATTGAAAATGAAATGTTTTTTTTAAACTATATAAATTTAAGAGAAAAACGGATTTTAACCGCTTTAAAAGATAGTTAGCGGCTACTTTTAGTTACAACATTCTCTTTTAACTAGATTTTTAATCAATATTTTCATTAACAATGAAATACCTCTATTTTGGTTTTAGTTAAAAGTAAGGGGCTAAATCCCTATTTTTAGGTCGAAACTAAATGTAAAATTTACTTCATTACTTGAGGATAATTCTTTTTGAATAATTTTTAATTGCAAATTAAATGTTATAATTAACTATAACCCCAATTTCTTCATTCTAGAATACCGTTTTTTCATTCGTGATATAATCCGATGATTAAAATAATTAAGAATGTTGATGTAACAATAAATCATGATTTTATTTTAGTTATTTGTATGATTTTAATTGTTGGTATTAAGATTACGATTTCTACATCAAAGATTAAAAAAATGATGGCGATTATGAAAAATTGAATTGAGAATGGTATTCGGGAAGAACTTTTAGGATCAAATCCACATTCAAATGGTGTTATTTTTTCACGATTATTTTTTGATTTTTTTGAGATAATTGAACAAGCTATAATTAAAATTAATCTGATGATTATTCTAATAATGATTGATGATATAGTTAATATAATTATTTTTTCTCTATTGAGACCATTTAATTGGAAGTTAAATATACTTTATATACTAAAAAAATAACTACCTCATCAATAAATTGAAATATATAAAAATAGTCATACTACATCTACGAAATGTCAATATCAAGCGGCTGCTTCAAATCCGAAATGATGTTTATTTGAAAAATGAAATTTTATAGTTCGAATTAGGCAAACTAATAAGAATGTTGTACCAATAATTACATGGATTCCGTGAAATCCAGTTGCTATGAAGAAGCAAGATCCATAGACGGAGTCTCTGATTGTAAATGGGGACTCAAAGTATTCATATGCTTGCAGTATAGTGAAATAAATCCCTAGCGTAACTGTTAGAAATAATCCCCTAATTGTTTGTCTATGATTTTTGTTTATGATACTGTGGTGTGCTCATGTAATAGTGATACCTGAAGATAATAAAATTGTTGTGTTTAGAAGAGGAATGTCTATAGGGTTAAATGTTTTAATACCTTTCGGAGGCCAGGATATACCGATTTCAATAGTTGGAGCAAGTCTACTGTGAAAGAAGGCCCAGAAGAATGAGATAAAAAAGAAAATTTCTGAGATGATGAATAAAATTATTCCTCATTTTAGTCCATTAGTAACTATAATAGTATGTTTGCCTTGGTAAGTACCTTCTCGTACAATGTCACGTCATCATTGAATTATAGTTAATAGTAAAATTATAATACCTAATATTATTAATGTTGGATTTTTTATATGGAATCATATAACTATTCCTGATGTTATTGTTATAGCTCCAATTGATCCTGTTAATGGTCATGGTCTAGGGTCAACTAAATGAAATGGGTGGTTGCTTTTTTTCATAATTTACTTCACTTGAATATAATGTTGTTAGAACTGAAAATACGTAGGCTTGAATAATTGCCACTGCTGTTTCAAATATTATTAATATTACTTGAACAGTTATTAATATAAAAATTATTATCGTTGATGCTTCGGTTGTGTTATTTCCTAATAATCTTATTAAAAGGTGTCCGGCGATTATATTTGCTGTTAATCGGACGGCCAGGGATCCTGGTCGAATAATATTACTAATTGTTTCAATGCATACCATGAAAGGTATTAATACACTCGGGGTTCCTGCTGGAATTAAATGTCTAAATATGTGTTGTGTTTTATTAATTCAACCAAATAATATAATTGATAGTCATAATGGTAGAGACAAAGCTAATGAGAAAATTAAATGTCTTGAACTTGTAAAAATGTATGGCATTAATCCTATTATATTATTAATTAAAATAAATATAAATAATGATGTTATTATTAAAGTTAATCCTTCACTTTTTAATAAAAGGGTTTTGAATTCTTCATGTAAAGTTTTATAAATTAAGTCAATAAATATTTTTTGTCGTGATTTAATTAATCAAAATGGGTATGGCATTAATAATAAAATAATTATAGTTCTTGTCCAATTTATGGAATAATATATGGATGTGGATGGATCAAATGTTGAAAATAAATTTGTTATCATTTTCAATTAAGGTTTTTTATTTTTATTTCTTTTGTTTCTATTTGGATATTATAATTTTTATTGAAGTATGTTATACTATTTACTATAATAATTATTATAATGAATATAATTATTAATCTTAGTCAAGATATCGGGGCTATTTGTGGTATAGAAAAATATTATATTTAATTTTTTCAGCTTGACAATCTGATGTTTTTTATAAACTAATTTTTCCATTAAGAGTATTCGTTAATTACTATTTTTTGGTTTAAGAGACCATTGCTTTACTTTCAGCCACTTAATGATTTATTTTTTAGTCAACTGATAAATTGTTTGGTGTTTACTCTTTCAATTATGATCGGTATGAATCTGTGGTTTGCCCCACAAATTTCTGAACATTGGCCGTATATAATTCCTGGACGATTAATAAATATTGATCCTTGATTTAATCGACCGGGGATGGCATCAATTTTAATACCTAAACTTGGAATTGTTCATGAATGTAAAACATCTGTTGCGGTTACAATAATACGAATTTGATTATTTATTGGAAGTGTAATACGATTATCAGTCTCTAGTAGACGAAATTCATTAATTTTAATTTCTCTTGTTGGCTTTATATATGATTCAAATTCAATATTTTTGAAATCTGAGTATTCATAGGTTCAATATCATTGATGGCCGATGGCTTTGATAGTTAAAGTGGGGTTTTTTGTTTCATCTATTATATATAGAATTCGTAGGGATGGTAAGGCGATAAGAATTAAAATTATCGCTGGAATAATTGTTCAAATAATTTCAATTATTTGATTTTCTATTATGAATCGGTTAATTATTTTATTAAAAAGTATTTTAAATATGATTCATGCGATAATTACGGTAATTATAATCAAAATAATTATTGTTTTATCATGGAAAAAAATTAGTTGTTCTATAATTGGTGAATTAGGGTCTTGAAAATTGATTTGTGATCATTTTATAATTTCTAAAAAAAGATAATTCTTTATAGATGAATCTTAAATTCATTGCATATTTTCTGCCATATTAGAAATTAAATGCAATAGGTATTTCATTATAAGAGTGTTCGGCTGGAGGATATTTTTGTAATCATTCAATACTTGAATTTATGTTTATGACAAATATAATTTTTCGTTTTGAAATTATTCTTTCTCATATAATTATAATAAATATTATGGTCCCTAGGATTGAGATAGTTGATCCAATCGATGAAATTACATTTCATGATGTATATATATCTGGATAATCAGAGTATCGTCGTGGTATACCACTTAATCCTAAAAAATGTTGGGGGAAGAAAGTTAAATTTACTCCAATGAATATTGTGAAAAATTGTGTTTTTAATCATTTAGGGTTTATAGTTATTCCTGTAAATAGTGGATATCATTGAATAAAACCTGCTATAATAGCAAATACTGCTCCTATTGAAAGAACATAATGGAAGTGTGCTACTACATAATATGTATCGTGAAGAATAATATCAATTGATGAATTTGCTAAGACAATTCCTGTTAATCCCCCAATTGTAAATAAAAATACAAATCCTAGTGTTCATATTATGGAGGGGGAATAATTAATTATAGATCCATGGATGGTAGCTAGTCATCTAAAAATTTTAATTCCAGTTGGAATAGCAATAATTATTGTAGCTGATGTAAAATATGCTCGGGTATCCACATCTATACCTACGGTAAATATATGATGGGCTCATACAATAAATCCTAATAATCCAATAGCTAATATAGCATAGATTATACCTGTTGATCCAAATGCGTTACTTTTTCCTCTTTCTTGTCTAATAATGTGTGAAATAATACCAAATCCTGGTAGAATTAAAATATAAACTTCTGGATGACCAAAAAATCAAAATAAATGTTGATAAAGTACAGGGTCCCCCCCACCTGCGGGGTCAAAAAATGATGTATTCAAATTACGATCTGTTAATAATATTGTAATTGCTCCAGCTAATACTGGTAGTGATAATAATAAAAGTAGTGCAGTGATACCAACAGATCAAACAAATAATGGGATTTTTTCTCTGGTCATACCCGATGTTCGTATATTAATGATTGTTGAAATGAAATTTACGGCTCCTAAAATTGATGATACACCTGCTAGGTGTAATGAAAAGATTGTTATGTCAACTGATGCTCCGTTATGGGCCATGTTACTTGATAGAGGTGGATATACAGTTCATCCTGTTCCTGCACCAGCGTCAACTATTCTACCTACTAATAATAATGTTAAAGATGGTGGTAATAATCAAAATCTTATATTATTTATTCGAGGAAATGCTATGTCAGGTGCTCCAATTATTAAAGGTACTAATCAATTACCAAAACCTCCAATTATAATTGGTATAACTATAAAGAAAATTATAATGAATGCGTGCGCTGTTACAATGACATTATAAATTTGGTCATTTCCGATAAATGATCCAGGTTGACCTAGTTCAATACGAATAATTCATCTTATTGATATACCAATTATACCTGATCATATACCTAATATAAAGTAAAGTGTTCCAATGTCTTTATGATTTGTGGAGAATATTCATTTATTCAAATTTATGTTCTCTAAATAAATTATTTTATTTAGATAAAGTGTCTGATTATAGGTTGTAAATTGTAAATTTATATATGAATTTTTAATTCCTTTATCAGGCTTTATAGTCAATTATATGATATTAGACTGCAATTCTAAAGTAGTAATTTTACTAAAGCCTATAAAACTATATTTATATTTTTAACTTTGAAGGTTAATAGTTTATTTAACTTAAGGATTTAAGTTATTCTAATAATTATTGTAATTGGTAATATTATGTTAATAATGAAATTTATTAAATATGTTGATTTTATATTCTTTCTTTTTACATTTCATTTATTAATATAATTATTTATTAAAATGATGGGAGTAATTATACGTAAATAGTAAAATAATGTAATTATTGATGTTATTATTAAGATTATAATTGTAATTATACATTTATTATTTATAAGTGATTGAATAACTAATCATTTAGGTATGAATCCTAGGAATGGGGGTAAACCTCCTAATCTTAATATTATTACAATAAATCTTATTATTTCGGTTTTGGTTTTTATATTTGTATTTATTTGGTTAATAAAATTAATTGATTTTTTTTTTAAACTATTTGTTAATATAAAAATGATTATTGAATAAATAATTAAGTATTTTATTCATGTTTCATTATCATAAATAATACATGTTGTTATTCATCCTAAATGGTTAATTGATGAATATGCTATAATTTTTTTGATAGATGTTTGATTAATACCCCCGATGGCTCCAATAATTGAACTTGTAATTGCTAATATGTTAATCATGAAGATGTTATTATTTGTATTACTTATTACATACAGAGGTGCAATCCTCTGTCATGTTATTAGTAATAAACAATTGTTCCATTTTAACTTTTTTATAATATTAATAAATCATAGATGTATAGGTGCCATACCAATTTTTATTGCTATACTTAATGTAATTATAATTATTGATAATTTATTTATTAAATTTTCATTAATTATGATTAAAGGATTTATGGTGATTATAAATAAAAATATTATTGATGCTATACTTTGAATAATGAAGTAAATTATTTTTGATTCAGATGATATTAGGTTTTTTCTTTCTTCTATTAATGGGATGAATGATAATATATTAATTTCTAACCCTATTCATATTCTAAATCAATTTTCTGATCTTAAGACTAATATAGTTGATATTATGGTTGTTAATAATATTATAATTTTAGTTATTATATTTATAAT